CCACTTGCGCTTCCATTTATTTGTTACAACATGACCATTCTAATCTAAATCAAAAATGGCTTGAATTCTATATTAAGAATAGAATATGTGTATGCTGCGCACTTTTTTTATTTCCATGGGATTGTAGTTCAACTGGTCAGAGCACCGCCCTGTCAAGGCGGAAGCTGCGGGTTCGAGCCCCGTCAGTCCCGACCCGACGGATCCAATAAAAAAAATACATCAATTCGTCCCTCCCTTTTCTGTGAAAGGGGACGCAAATGGCAGAATTGAATTCTCACAATATTTTTTTTTGATCAGAAATGCGAAAAAAAAAATATGGGAATTTCCAGTACTTCAACCCGTGCCCATTGATGACAGAGAAAGATATGTGAATTTCTAACATTATTGGCAGCACTCAGCACATTCAGGATTCAAAAAGATACTATACCGGAGCCCTTTTTTCGATTTCCCCGGTCCGTCCATTAATAGAATAGAGTGTCATATCTTTGTTATTTTTATCGGGAGCACATATTTATATGTATAAATGGAATTTTTTCTCTTTTTTGCTTGGTTTTTTGTTTTTTTGTAAACATTGGGAGTGGAAAAGCAGTCAGATGATACTTCATTAGATGATTGTACAAGGAGGCAGTGGGTTATAGAAAAGAAAGAGTGGAGAAAAAGAAAGAGTGGAAAAGAATAACAATATCAATAAAGGAAACGAATTCTTTTGCTTGGACCAGGAATCACAAATTTTTTATTGGGTGTGAATAAAATATTTTCCTATGTTATACTATTCAATTCTCGACGGTGAATCGATTTGATAGCTTAGATATTCTTATTCATGATATTGATCCGATTCGATGTCATTGAAATGTAATTCATCGCATTGAATTTACAAGTGAAAAACTTTTCATCTCTATGGGATTAAATCCCGAGTTATTGCGAAGTAAAAAAAACAATGAAATTATGGAAGTAAATATTCTCGCATTTATTGCTACTGCGCTGTTCATTCTAGTTCCTACTGCTTTTTTACTTATAATATATGTAAAAACAATCAGCCAAGGCGATTAATTTGAATAAAACTTGACTTCTCGTCATTAGTATAGTATGGTAGAAAGATTCAGATATTTCTTTCTATCATACTATACTATTCTAATTTTAGGAATGTTAGGAATGTATAAAGTTGTAATGTATAAAGATCCAAACTTAATAGAAATCAATTTACAATATCTATCTTCATAGATGTCGATATCAATTAGATATATGTAATGGCCGTCCTATCTCCATTTTTTTTTCTTTGTTTGATCCATTTTAGTTGTCTTGATTTCAATCTGAAAAAATTGCAAGACTTTACTTGTCTTGTGATTTTTTCATTCCCGGATTTCTTATTAGTTTCTATATGAATCTCGGTATCCATCAAAAAAGAATCAAATCCATGAAGGAAAGAAAAATGGAATATATATTAATAAAAAAAATCAAATAATCTCTTTTTTTACATTTCAAAGAAGTAATTGATTGAAGAGTTAACAGATGATCAAAAGAGTTCTATAGTAACTTCTTCGTATTTCGTTTCGAAAGTATACCTTACCGATTTTTTAACCTTTGATCCATGGTATGAAATGAGTTAAATAAAACATAGCCTAAATCAAATTGCTAAAATAAGTAAGTGCACAATATGTGACTAGACCAAGACAAGATCTTATGAAAAAAAAGAACTACTTTCTTTTCCATTTGAACAGGAAAGGAGGAAATAAAAGAAAATGAAAAAAAAAAAACAAAAAAAGGGGTGGGGTTCCCTTGCCCCGCATTGTCCATATATAACTCTGGTAAGAGACGGTTCATCTAAATAGAAAATTGAGAAAGAATTTTTTATTTCTTTTTAAAAAATTGTCTACCATCCATATCCTTTAGATTCTCGGAATACGAAAATGGGAATTATTGAAATATTTGTTTGATTTTGATTGAAAAGGTATTATTCATCTATATTAGTCATAGAATACATTACTACATTAGAACCAAAAAATTTCTAAATCTAAATGAAGACTAATAAAAATTCACTATAATTAATTAATATTAATTAATTATAGTGAATTTCAAATAAAAGGTTTTGCAAAACCATCTAGAAAAAAATGGATACAGTTTGATTCCTCAATCCAATTATTAAATTAGTAATACCTCTAGAGTCCACTTCTTCCCCATACTACGAGTGAAAGGGAAAATGTAAAGACTACCATTAAAGCAGCCCAAGCGAGACTTACTATATCCATGTGAATTATGTCCCCTATCTCTATGAATATGAAACGAATAGAATCTGAAGGAATTTTTCCATTATTGTTCACTAATAATATAATTATAGTGAAATTACTGGCGCAGAGTCAAAAAAAAAGGATTCGGACACAAAACCATTCATGAAAGACTGCAATAAATTCACTTATAACAAGTTCTTTTAGATGATTTCTAATTGAATCGGGAAAGATTAAGCACAAGCAAAATATATAGTGACATTTTTTGGGGGAGTATC